GATTCATATAAATCGCTTAATGGTAAATGCCCCAAATACACCCAACGAGTAACTAATAATCCTGTTATGCAGAAAAAAGTAACTATCATACCCTTTTCTGACGAATCATATAGTCCTACGATTTCATCGACTAATAAAGTTATCAAATGAATTGTAATTACAATTGAAACGATAGAAAAGGATATATGAGTTAATATATGCTCTAAAGTTGAAAATATCATAAAAATTATTAAAAGGGGGTCCCGCAATTATAGGAATTGAAATCGGGAATTGAATTCATTATAGGACTTACTCTTTTAGAAGATGCCATGCCGCCACTCGGACTCGAACCGAGATGCTCTAGCACTGCTTCCTAAGAGCAGCGTGTCTACCTATTTCACCATAGCGGCTTATTCGAAATCATAATAACCTATTTTTATTCAATCGTCGAGATTGAAGGAGTTAATTAAATGCAATATTTTTTTAGGAAACCATTAAATTGATGAATAAAAACTTGTTTAAGAATTAGGGATTTAAACGTTTTCGTTAATAATATTTATTATCTTTTTATTTATTATTTTAGAATGTCAATTTTATTTAACTGAACTAAAAATGTAGTTTTTCGTAAGTTATTACTTTATGTTTTCCTAAAACAAAAATGTTACGGTTGGAACTAGATTATTTTTACTTCAATCCATAGATAGAACTAAAAGCAATGTTCTGTCTCGTTTGCATTTTTTAATGATTCATTTATTTTATCATTTATTTTATTAATCTAAAATAAAAAAATAATTTTATCGATAAAATATAATTTTTATATAACACAATTTCAGCGATACACTCAAGGGGTTTTTGTAAATATTTGCATAGTTATTTTTATATGAATTCTTAGGGTTTTTCGTTGTGTAGAGAATTTGTGTTAAGATTTAGCAACCCAATTAAGTTAGGTATTAGTATGGGTGTATCAATTATATAACAATATTTTATATTTCTATCGAAATTGTACCGTACTTCAAAAAATACTTTATAAATTTTTAAATTAATATATATTATATCTTTGATATATATTATATTTTGATCGATCTTCCAATCGAACCATAGGATCTAAAACGGATCACTCAAAATTGGCACATTAGTCATATAACTACCTAAAAATGTAAAAGGGGATTTTTTTAATTAAATTGGGTTAAAGAGTTTATATAGTGATAATAATTTAGAAAAATAATGATTTAGAAGATTATAAAACATATTTAAAACTAAATCAATTAGTTTCAACGAACCCTTCTTTTAATATATAATAATATATAATTATAATATCTTTTAATATATAATTATAATATTTTTAATATATAATTATAATATATAATAAAAAATAAATTTATTTTTATTATTGATTCAAGTCGATGGGGAAAGTGAGAATCCCCATCCTGAAAATCATAAAATATACTAAAACGAAAGGTGAACCCTTGTGCTTGCATTTATCCTTTTTTCAAACAAAAAAGTACCATTAATTTTTCGAATTAAGTAGACAACAGAATTCTTATCTATATCAGAAATGAAAGAAAAAAGACGCCTTCTAAATTAAAACATTATGAAACTAATTATTTTTATTTATGATTTATATTTATTATATAAATATAAAATAATAAAATAATTTTTTTTATATATATTATTTTTTATTATATATAAATTATATAAATATAAATTATTTTACTATTATGATGTTAATTAAAATTCTTATAACTTATAAATATTATAAAAAAATTAGAAACAAAATTAGATTACTTTTCTAATTAGACCGATTAAGATTTTTTATTGTATTGTTTGATTACTATTATTTATTTGTTACACAAAAAAAACTTTTAGAACTCCCGGTAGAAAGAGATTTCGCTAATGAAAAAGCTTTCAATGCTGCCCGATATCCCTTCCTTTTCCAAATATTTTTACGAATCCGTTTTTTTGAAATAGAGGTGCGTTTTTTTGGAACTGCCATTAAAAAATTATATTATAATAGGTTCTTCGGTTGGATGTGAAAGACATCTATTGTTCAAAATAAATTTTTCTTTACTGTTCTCTATCTATTTATTCTCTAAATCATACTCCCTTCATAAAAAAGGGGGGTGTGTAAAAATCGCATAAAATATTACTAACAACAATCCCCTATGCCAAATAGAATTGATTGAAGTTGATAAAATACAATACAAACAAAAAAGAAAAGATTGTGCGTTTAGTTTTCTTTCTATTTTCGTCGTGTTACATTTATACATGTAATAAAATACATCAAAAGGTTAATAACCCAACCCCTCTATCGCTTAATTAAAAAACTTTAATAATTTTCTATTATATTAATTAATTTAATTGGTCAAACTCGAAGAAAGAGTACACCCAACTTTAATTCTCAAATTCGAGTGGGACTAGTAGTTAATCTGTTAAAGGATACAAAATCTATAATTTTTTTATTATATTATATTATAAAAGGCATTTTATTTGCCCTTTTTTTTTATTTTACATAAAATAAAGTGTTGGATATCATAGCATTTCCTACAAATAGCTTTTATTGTAATGGAAGACAATCAATTAGTTACAAAACAAATTGTTTAATGATTCTGAATAACCGAATTACAATTACAATAAATAGTTTTTATGGGTCAAGTTATGCGCTTTATGATTCATACCAAACACTGTTTTTGGTGTAATTATCTATCCTCGCTCTATAGATATAAAAGATATAAATAAATTATTGTAATACGTAATAATTATAATTAGAATGCAAATTTTATTTAAGTTTTATTTTATATATCTTAATTTTTTTTTATTAACTGACCCCTTTCAACAGAAAACAAATAAGAACCGGTGAATCAGAAACAATTAATTAAGAAAAATATTTTATTTTTTTTTATGGAATATACATATCAATATTCATGGATTATACCTTTCATTCCACTTCCAGTTCCAATGTTAATTGGAGCAGGACTTCTACTTTTTCCAACGGCAACAAAAAATCTTCGCCGTATGTGGGCTTTTCCGAGTGTTTTATTGTTAAGTATAGTTATGATTTTTTCAGCCCATTTTTCTATTCAGGAAATAAATCACAATTCCGTCTATCAATATGTATGGTCTTGGACCATCAATAATGATTTTTATTTAGAATTTGGCTGCTTGGTTGATCCACTTACTTCTATTATGTCAATATTAATCACTACTGTTGGAATGATGGTTCTTATTTATAGTGATAATTATATGTCTCATGATCAGGGATATTTGAGATTTTTTGCTTATATGAGTTTTTCCAATACTTCAATGTTGGGATTAGTTACTAGTTCTAATTTGATACAAATTTATATTTTTTGGGAATTGGTTGGAATGTGTTCTTATCTATTAATAGGTTTTTGGTTCACACGACCTAGTGCGGCGAATGCTTGTCAAAAAGCGTTTGTAACTAATCGTGTCGGGGATTTCGGTTTATTATTAGGAATTTTGGGTTTTTATTGGATAACGGGTAGTTTTGAATTTCGGGATTTGTTTGAGATATTTAATAACTTGGTTTATAATAATGAGGTTAATTTTTTATTTGTTACCTTATGCGCCTTCCTATTATTTGCCGGCGCAGTTGCAAAATCCGCCCAATTTCCCCTTCATGTATGGTTACCTGATGCCATGGAAGGGCCTACCCCCATTTCGGCTCTTATACATGCCGCTACTATGGTAGCAGCAGGGATTTTTCTTGTAGCTCGGCTTCTTCCTCTTTTCATAGTTATACCTTACATAATAAATCTAATAGCTTTGACAGGTATAATAACATTACTTTTAGGAGCCACTTTAGCTCTTGCTCAAAAAGATATTAAGAAAAGCTTAGCTTATTCTACAATGTCTCAATTGGGTTATATGATGTTAGCTCTAGGTATGGGGTCTTATCGAGTTGCTTTATTTCATTTGATTACTCATGCCTATTCGAAAGCATTGTTGTTCTTAGGATCTGGATCAATTATTCATTCGATGGAAACTATTGTTGGATATTCTCCAGATAAAAGTCAGAATATGGTTCTTATGGGCGGTTTAAGAAAACATGTACCAATTACAAAAACCGCTTTTTTATTAGGTACACTTTCTCTTTGTGGTATTCCACCTCTTGCTTGTTTTTGGTCCAAAGATGAAATTCTTAATGATAGTTGGTTGTATTCACCGATTTTTGCAATAATAGCTTGTTCCACGGCAGGATTAACTGCATTTTATATGTTTCGTATCTATTTACTTACTTTTGAAGGACATTTAAATGTTTATTTTCAAAATTACAGCGGCAAAAAAAATAGCTCGTTCTATTCAATGTCTCTCTGGGGTAAAGAAGGAAAAAAAATTATTAAAACAAGCTTTCGTTTATTAGATTTTTTAACTACGAAAAACAATGAAAAAACTTATTTTTTAAACACGTATTGGATTAATAATAATGGAAATGTAAGAAGTATGGTACATCCGTTTATTAGTATTGCTCGTTTTGGCACTAAAAACACTTTCTCATATCCCCACGAGTCGGACAATACTATGTTATTTCCGATGCTTGTATTAGTTTTATTTACGTTGTTCATTGGGGCCGTAGGAATTCCGTTATTCAATCAGGAAGGAATGAATTTGGATATACTATCCAAATTCTTAAGTTCGTCTATAAACCTTTTACATAAAAATAGAAACCATTCTGTAGATTGGTATGAATTTATCACAAATGCAACTTTTTCCGTTAGTATAGCTTATTTCGGAATTCTTATATCGTCTTTTTTATATAAGCCTGTTTATTCATCTTTACAAAATTTAAATTTATTTAATTCATTTGTTAGAAGTGTTCCTAATAAAATTAAAGTTTTGGGGGGTAAAATAATAAATGTGATATATAATTGGTCATATAATCGTGGTTACATAGATTTTTTTTATGTAATATCCTTTACTAAAGGTATAAGAAGATTAGCTGAACTAACTCATTTTTTTGATAGACGAGTAATTGATGGAATTACGAATGGAGTCGGTATTGC